GTGGAAATTGTGCAGATTTGGCTACTGGACCTGAAAATAAGAGAAAAGTACACGAAGTAACAAAGAATGAACTAACCCCATCAACGGCAATCAATTCGTTTAATTTTTCGGACAAATATTTAAATTCGAAACTACCCGTGACCCAATAAAAACCTAAGATTCCTAATAAGAGTCCAAAATCTCCCACACGATTAGTTATAAATGCTTTTTGACAAGCATTAGCCGCACTGGGTCGTGTAAACCAGAAACCTATCAATAAATAGGAACATATTCCCACTAATTCCCAAAATATATATATTTGTAGTAAATTAGGACTAATAACTAGTCCTAGCATAGAAGCATTGAAAAAGTTGAGATAAGCAAAAAACCTAACATACGTTTTATCATGAGACATATAGTTATCACTGTAGATCATAACCATGGTTCCAACTGTTGTAACTAAAACTAACATAATGGAAGTAAGTGGATCAATCAAATAGCCCAACTCTAACGAAAACTTATTGTTGATGATCCAGGACCAGAAATATCGATGGATAGGACCACCGGTAATTTGTTGTAAGAATAGATTGAAAGAAATAAACATAGCTACACTTAGCATAAAAATGCTAATAAGAGCCCATGTACGACGAAGGCTCTTAGTTGCCCCAGGAAAAAATAAGGATCCTAATCCGATTGGTACAGAAACTGAAAGCGGAAAGAAAGGCACGATCCGAGCATATTTATATAGAAATTCCATAGGAAGATCGAATCATTATTTGAAATGTTTTTCTATTGAACATTCTTGGTTTCCAATCCACTAGATCCGGAAGAAAATGACAAAAAAAGAATAGGTCGCATTCTAAGAAGAATGATAGAATATGGGATGGGATCCCATAAATTTAATATTCCATTTACCTTTTTTCATCCTTTTTTATGCAAATACCAGATTTAAACCAATCAATACTTAATACTCATCAAATAAGATGAGTAATGAAGGAACTCTAGTACCTAATTTTCAGTCTAGGTACTCAAATATAGATATAAAGATAGCTGTGTACACACACAAATTGTATATGAATGATTTAATATAATTTGAATTTAGTTTGATTAGCCAAAGATACAGTATTTATAATACTTCTTATACTGTAAATGAATAGTAGTAAATCGAGCTTAACAAGAAAGAATTAAACCAATCGACAACCAAAAGTGAACAAATCCGAATTGATCGAAGTAACTATAACTAGTTATTTTTTTTTTTTTTATATCCGTTACTTCGCATAATAATTAGGACCAGATGGTCAAATTAAAAAATTGATTCAGCAATTCGTATTTGATTTGTAATAGATGACACCCATTTTGACAAATGGGTGGGGTGGGAACGGATTAACCAAAAGAAGGTGAGTCATTACTTATTTCAATTGAAAAGAATTGAGGGAGTTAAATCTTAAATCTTTATTAAAAATTAAAGTTTTTTTTATTCATAAAAAACTATACAGTATTGATAATTGATAAGTACATACATGTCCTTCACATCGAACTAGATAAATGAATTAAAACTATTATTCATTATGGCAGTTCCAAAGAAGCGTACCTCTAAATCTAAAAAAAAAATTCGCAGCAATGTTTGGAAGGGAAAAGCATATCGGGCCGCAGCAAAAGCTTTTTCTAATTTCTATGGCTCACCCAAATAAAAAAAAAATATAGATCCTGGAGGATGATGCGTAACACCACCAAATAGACTACACCGATGTTGAAGAACAGATATGGGAACCATTTTTTATCTTATCTTCTAGGTAGAAGATACTTGGAAAGGTGGTCGGGGAAAAGGGACACGGTCATAAATTAGTTCCACTACAGCCGTTCTCCTTTCCCATTGGAAAAAGATGCAAAATGCATCATTCTTTTTAATTTAAGAATCCCGGATAAACTCCAGCATTACATGTTGCTGATAATTCTATTTAATTTAATTCTATCTATGCCAAAAAGATACTCAATAAAAACATAATAACCATATTAACTATGCAATTAATCATCAGTTATTTAATAATAGAATCGCTTGTTTCTTTCGGTCTGATAAATGGGTCATCGGACCGATGCTCTAATGATGATAAATCGTTTGTAGTTTTTAGTTACAAATTTAACTATTTATCCTTTTTTTCTTCCTAATTTTTAATTTCGTTCTTTATCCTTTCCCTTATGGTCAGATAGGAAGGAGTGCTCACTCAATTTTTTAAGATTACTCACAGCTATATTCTTTGTATATCTACTGGGACCATTTTGGGAAACATAGGGACATAATAGCTAAAGATTAGTTCACCTGTTAGATTCTTGCGATCTTCTAAATAAAATTATGGGAATGTCTACCTTCCTATTCACATCGCAATATCTAAGGTCTAATTGATCAGACAGTTGATAAAAGAATAATAGGAAAGATATCTAATTAAATTCATCCTAGTTTCTTTGTTTTATCTATGCCAAAATTGATGTTATTTTCCGACCGAATCATTACAATGGGAAAGTAATAATACAAAACCCTTCTCCTTTCTCGTTGTTAGATGTTGTTGTTCTGATTCCATTGAAATCATTTTTTTTTTAGTTATTCTATTTGTTCAATGGCAGAACTATTAATATTAAATCCATACGTTCTTGTATGCTCGTTCGTTTCGGAGCAACAGGATTTGAACCCGCGACCTCCATCACCCCAAGATGGCACGCTACCAAACTGCGTTATGCTCCGTTATAACGACCAACATCACATATTAAATGTGATATCCAAACTGACATTCAGACATTGCTGATACCAATTACTCTTTTATACTACCAATTACTCTTATCTACATATTCCCATTGACAATCTCGGAAAAATAGTATAATCTACTGACTAGACAATATCAAGCCGCCATGGTGAAATTGGTAGACACGCTGCTCTTAGGAAGCAGTGCTAGAGCATCTCGGTTCGAATCCGAGTGGTGGCATTCTTGGAAATAAGATACCATGGATTCAATACAGAATCCTATACTATAATTATAGGATTACCTAATTATAGGTATAATTACTACCACTGTTCGATCTATGTCGATATGATTGATGAAATATTAATCAATTTTATCTTCTTAGCACAAAATCAAATGAAAAAATGGATTTATCATGATATTAATCACTCTAGAACATATATCAGCTCATGTCTCTTTTTCTCTGACTTTTGTTCTAACTCTCATTTATTGGGGAACCTTAGTTTATCAAAGTGAAGAACTAAGTAGTTCGGGAAGAAAGGGCATGATAGTTACGTTTATTTGTATAACGGGAGTATTAGTTACTCGTTCGTTCTATTCGGGACATTTACCGTTAAGTAATTTGTATGAGTCATTCATGTTCCTTTCATGGAGTTCCTGCATTATTCATATAATTATAGTAGTACGGGGCCAGGATACTTGGTGGTTAGGTGCAATCACCGCGCCAAGTGCTATGTTAACTCATGGTTTTGCTACTTTAGGTCTTCCGGATAAAATGCAACAATCTGCAATGTTAGTACCCGCTTTACAATCTCATTGGTTAATGATGCATGTAAGTATGATATTGCTCAGCTATGCAACTCTCTTATGTGGATCCCTAGCATCAATAGCTTTTTTGGTGATTACGTCTCGAATAAATCGAGAGATTCTTCTTAGTGCGGATAATTCCTTTTTACGATTCTTCCCTCCCAATCTAAATTGGTATTTATACGACCAAGAAAAAAAGGATTTTAAATCTACTTTTTGCTTTCCATTTACGAATTATCGTAAATGGAAATTGACTATCCAATTAGATAATTGGAGTTATCGTGCCATTGGTCTAGGATTTTCTCTTTTAACTATAGGTATTCTTTCTGGGGCAGTATGGGCCAATGAAGCATGGGGATCTTATTGGAGCTGGGATCCAAAAGAGACTTGGGCATTAATTACGTGGACCATATTTGCAATTTATCTACATACTAGAATCAACAGGGGTTGGCAAGGTGAGAAACCGGCAATTGTGGCTTCTATAGGATTTTTTGTAGTCTGGAGCTGCTATTTGGGGGTTGATCTATTAGGAATAGGTTTACATAGCTATGGATGGTTGATTTAGCATAGAACAATAAATGAGATGAATTCGCGTCGGATAGATTCGATACAGTCATTCCATGTTATTGAGAAGTGAGATAATAGGTGGCTCGTCCAAGTTATTTCAAAGGGTGAATAGAAAATCGTAGAAAATCACTACTTGAAATAACTCGAACTAGAGAGCAATTCTCTCTATTAATTCTATTAATATTTCATAAAGAGAAGAGGAAAATTAGGCCTATTAGATAGCTCTGGAAGGTAAAAAAAATTTACGATTCATAGGAAGATTGAGAGAAAATAGCTTCTACCTTATAATGGTATAGAAATAGAACTAGATCGGGGTAAAGACCAATACCTATGATTGGTAGAAAGAGACAGATCATAATAAAAATTTCGCGTGATCCTGAATCCTTAAAATAAGGATTCGGGACATTCAAAACCTTATATCCGTAGAATATTCTACGTAACATAGATAATAAATAGATAGGAGTTAATATGATTCCAATTGCTGCTATTACAGTAATAAGGATTCGAAAGGTTGAAGAATATTTATTACTAGTAATTATTCCCAATAATATAATAGATTCTGCTACAAAACCACTCATTCCTGGCAATGCAAAAGAAGCCATTGAAAAGCTACTGAACATAGTAAAGATTTTAGGTATTGGTATAGCGATTCCTCCCATTTCGTCAAGGAAAAGAGTACGTATCCTATCGTAACTTGTTCCTGCCAAGAAAAAAAGTGCAGCACCAATTAATCCATGAGAAATCATTTGCAAAATGGCTCCATTAAGACCTGTATCTGTCATGGAACCAATTCCTATAACTACAAAACCCATATGAGATATTGATGAATAAGCTATCCTCCTTTTCAAATTGCGTTGACCCATAGAAGTTAAAGCTGCATAGATAATTTGCACCGCTCCTATTATTATCAACCATGGTGAAAACAGAGAATGAGCATTAGGTAGCAATTCCATATTGATTCGTATCAGCCCATATCCTCCCATTTTCAATAGAACTCCGGCCAAAAGCATACATGTACTATAATGTGCTTCCCCATGAGTATCTGGTAACCAGGTATGTAAAGGGAAGATTGGTAATTTTATTGCATAAGCGATCAAAAACCCTAAATAGAATACTATTTCGAGTGTTATCGGATAACATTTTTTAGCTAATATGTCGAAATCAAATGTTGGTCCATGAGATCCATAAAGACCCATACTTAAAGCTCCCATTAAGATAAAAATGGAACCACCCGCAGTATACAAAAGAAATTTTGTGGCCGAATATAGACGTCTTTTCCCCCCCCACATGGATAAAAGTAGGTAAACGGGAATTAGTTCCAACTCCCACATGAGAAAGAAAAGTAGAATATCTCGAGAAGCAAATAATCCTAATTGGCCACTGTACATTACCAACATTAAGAAATGCAACAATCGCGGATTTCGAGTAACTGGCCAAGCAGCTAAAGTAGCTAAAGTAGTTACAAATCCTGTCAATGAAATAAGTCCAATGGAAAATCCGTCAATTCCCAGTTTCCAATGAAACTGAATAAGATCTATCCAGTTATAATCCTCTTCCAATTGGATTGATGAATTATCAAAATGATAATAATAACGGAATGTATAGGCCATTAAAAGGAGATCTAATAAGCAAATACCTAAAGTATACCATCGAATCATCTTATTCCCTCTATGGGGAAATATTGGAATTAATAACCCCGCAGATATGGGAAAAATAACAATTATTGTTAACCAAGGTAAATTGTTCATAATGGAAAGAGAAGAGACTTTCGATATCAAAACCCATGCTTGAGCTCTTGGGTCGAGTATGGGTTTTGATCAGTGAAAGAGAAAAAGCAGAATGAAAAATATGTATGGGATGGATCTAACTATTTTTTATTTTGAGTCAGTGGTCAGTAAGCTAGACCCATACTGCGAGTTGTTTCATGCCATAAATAAACACGTACACTTAAAAAATCTGTTGGACAAGCGGATTCACACCTCTTACAACCTGCGCAGTCTTCTGTTCTTGGAGCAGAAGCAATTTGCTTAGCTTTACATCCTTCCCAAGGTATCATTTCTAATACATCTGTCGGACACGCTCGTACACACTGGGTACAACCAATACATGTATCATAAATTTTGACTGAATGTGCCATTGGATCTAAGAATTCCATTAGTTAGTATTAAAAAGTTTTTAATTTGAGAAAATATTCTAATATATGGACAATAACGATATATGATGAATATAAAGCAAATCAATAATTGTATTATCAGTGATATAATGGATAGATTCGGATTCTATCTGTTAAGAAACAGATTTGTCTAACTTTCATCTCTCCAGATTTCACCAAATCTGGTCTAATTGTGTTAGACAGATCATTTGGATAATTAGTTAAATATGAATAATGTTCTTGATTGATCGCAATACGCTCTTTATCTATTTATAAAATAAAAAAAAAGATAGAGCGAGAGATCTATCTTTTAGAGATACAGACTATCTATTTAGAATAGGACTAGATATACAGATTAATAATATGTAGATATTACCATTTTGACAAATTAAATTGATCGATACGAGTTGATTTTCTGTTACGATATATTGCCAGAACAATAGCTAATCCAATAGCTGCTTCAGCAGCTGCAATAGCTGTAACAAAAATTGAGAAGATGTCCCCCTTTACTTGCCTACTATCAAAAGAATCTGAGAATGTTACTAGATTTAAATTAACCGCATTCAGTATTAGCTCAAGACACATAAGTGCTCTAACCATGTTCCGACTTGTTACTAGTCCATAAATACCGATAGATAATAAATAAGCACCTAAAATAAGTGCATGTTCGAGCATAATAGAGGAACTCCTCATACCTCAACAACTTCTTCAGATACAAACAAAAGTTCTATTAAGTTTATTATTTTCCATTATCTAAGGAATAAAATGATTCCTCTGCAATCTAAAAGATAAAATTTTAATTTGCAACTTTTCAAACTGTTTCTTCTCGGCGAGCTATAGTAATCGCTCCTATGAGAGCAACTAGAAGAATTATAGAAATGAGTTCGAATGGAAGGAAAAAATCAGTGGATAAATGAGTTCCAATACGTTGAATATTGCTTGTTAGATCTCGTTCAACAATTTGATCTGATTTTTGAGTCAGAGATATTCCGAACCATGATGTGTTCAGGATAATAGTAATTAATGAACAAAAAAGGCTTGTACAAACTATTGAAGCGATGCTATCTCCGACGGTCCAGGGGGAATCAGAATTAGGATATTTCGGGTTATTCATCAACATCACGGCGAATATGATCAAAATATTAACAGCTCCTATGTAGATCAGGATTTGTGCAACAGCTACAAAATCCGCGTTCAATAGAATATAGAATAGGGATATACAAATAAGAACTAGCCCCAATGAAAGAGCGGAGTAAATTATATTAGTAAATAATACTACTCCTAGACCTCCTAATATTAGACTTAGCGTTATAGGAGCCAAAAGAATATCATATATCTGCTCAGGTTGATTCATTATGTGCACGATAAGTTCCAATATTATTATATTCTTCTATCCCATTCACTAAAAAAAGGGGATCTCATTTACCTATTTGCCATACTGGCAAATACTGTGTACTTCAAATATTTCATTCGATATGGGGACTGATTCATAAATCTAATCTATCGGTCAATAATAGTAATCTATCGGTCAATAATAGATTTCGACCAATCTATATTTGACATTCTTAATGGAATATCAACAATATTATTAATTCCTGGTTCATATGGATCAAAAGTTATTTATCAGTCCTTTTTGATCGGAACTCGAATTAATTGCTCGAATGATTGAATCATAATATTTGCCCATAGTTTATTAATACATATTAAGTTATGTTAATATGTTGAACTCGGAATTGTTCGAATTGTTAAATCTTCAATTACCGATATGGGTAAACGTCCTAAAGCAATATGATCATAATTTAATTCATGACGATCATAGGCCGAAAGTTCATATTCTTCGGTCATCGCCAGACAATTTGTGGGACAATATTCGACACAATTCCCACAAAAGATACAAATTCCAAAATCAATGCTATAATTTTCCAATCGTTTTTTACCAATATCCGTTCCGACTTTCCAATCCACAACAGGTAGATTGATCGGGCATACACGCACACATACTTCACAAGCAATACATTTATCAAATTCAAAGTGGATCCGTCCACGGAATCGTTCTGATGGGATCAATTTTTCATAGGGATATTGAATAGTAATAGGTAAACGATTCATGTGATATAACGTAACCATAAAACCTTGACCAATATATCTCGCAGCCTGGATTGCTTGTTCACTATAATTCAAAAACCCAGTAACCGTGGAGAACATGTAGCAAATCTCCTTAAATATTAATTTCATAGAGAATTCTTTCTCTTCATAGATTTGATCTATCTATCAAATTTGAATTCATAGATTTGATCTATCTAATAAATTTGGATGTATTACAGAATGCACAACCTCTTCACGAATAAGAAGATAGAGTTGGTCACAATAGAATAAGTTGGAAAGAAGCTGTGAGTAATAGATTACCCAAAGCAATAGGTAGAAGGAATTTCCAACCAAGATCCAATAATTGGTCCATTCTTATCCTAGGCAAGGTCCACCTTGCCGTGATAGAAATAAATAAGAACAGATAAGCTTTAGTTAATAGAATTAGGATCCCGATCGTGATATTAACGACCTCGCTAATTCCAGAAATTGAATCCCATTCAAAATGTTCCAGAATGGGTATGAATGGAATTGATAAGTTCCATCCGCCCAAGTAAAGAACTGTTACAAAGAATGAAGAAGCTAATAGATTTAGGTAAGAAGCGACGTAGAATAAACCAAATTTGATACCCGAATATTCAGTTTGATAACCCGCTACCAATTCTTCTTCCGCTTCTGGTAGATCAAAGGGCAATCTCTCACATTCTGCTAGAGACGAGATGAAAAAAGCTATAAACCCTATAGGTTGACGCCACAAATTCCATCCTAAAAAACCATATCTGCACTGTGCTTCAACTATATCAATTGTACTTGAACTGTTGGATAATTATAGTCGATAGAACATCAATGTTCTTATCTCTATTCCAAAACCGTACGTGAAACTTTCGCTTCATACGGCTTCTCAATGGCCGTTGAAAAATAAAAAATCCAATAACCAAAAGAAAACAAGCACCAATTTATTATATATTATATTAGATAAATTGGACCAATGAGATTCTGTCTGCTACAATAATATAAGCTTTTGAATCTATCTCAACCTTCACTATTTTTTTTGTGGGAGAGAGGAAAACTGTGTAAAGGATTACTTCGTTCTGGATAGCCATTCTTTTTAGAGTAGATAGAAACATATTTTAGATCGGGGTTATGGGGAAGTACTACTTGATCATCCCTACCAATGCCAAGTCCTTATTGTCATCCCATTTATATTGAAACATCTCTGGTCTGGAAATAATTTATCTTTTTCTTTCACTAATCTTTTTATATCTTGGTGTTTCTCACCACCTACCTTTGCTTAATTTTCGGTATGTATGATAGTAACTTCATACTTTTTCGCCTCCCCGCTGTTGGGCCCCAACGACTAATATATGAACTGGGCAGTTTTCACTGATTGTGCATGCTTTCACTCTTGTACATGGGGGATGGGGCTCAATCATCTTACTGCAGATTTGCAAACTGTTTGATATCACCCATATGACTATCTAGTTTTTCGATCGGAATGAAGAATCAATATTCATTCCATTCACTTCTTTTTTCCTGTTTTATCCTAAAAAGAGGGGAAAATCAATCTCATATTCCAACGGATCACACGTAGAGATATAGATAACACAGATAAAGCTAAAGGAATTTCATAGCTAATAGATTGAGCAGCAGCTCGGAGACCACCTGAAAAAGAATATTTATTATTTGATCCATATCCTGCTATAAGAAGTCCAAGGGGAGCAATACTTGAAATGGCAATCCAAAAAAAAACACCTATACTAAGATCAAGTAGAACAATGTGGCGGCCAAAGGGAATTACTAAATAACCTAAAAAAATAGGTATGACCACTATCGCTGGTCCAATACTAAATAACCAAATATCTCCCCTAGATGGAAGAATATCTTCTTTCAGAAGTAGTTTGATCCCATCCGTCAAAGCTTGAATAATTCCCAAAGGACCAGCGTATTCAGGTCCAATACGCTGTTGTATTCCTGCAGATATTTTTCTTTCGAGCCATACAATAACTAATAATCCTGTCGTAATTCCCAATAAAAGAGTAATTATGTCAATTAAAATCCATATAAGACTAGAGATTTCTTTTGGAAATCCCAATAAATTGATAGCTTGTTCTTCGATATCCGCTATATTAATCACCATTTTAACGATCAACCTCTCCCATAATGATATCTATACTACCCAAAATCGTCATGATATCGGCCAATTTCATCCTTTTAACCAGTTGAGGAAGAATCTGCAAATTAATAAGACCAGGTGATCTTATTTTCCATCTCCAGGGAAAAATATTATCATCTCCTATTAAAAAAATCCCTAATTCTCCTTTGGGAGCTTCTACTCTCACATAATGTTCTTGTTTTGATAACTCAAACGTAGGGGAAGGTTTTTTACTAATAAATCGAGATTCAAAATCGTTCCATTGCGAATCTTTTCCCTTATTTAGACGTCGGACCTCTAAATTCTCATAGGGCCCTCCCGGAATTACTTCTAGGGCCTGTCTAATTATTCTTATAGATTCTTTCATTTCCCCGATTCGAAGCAAATAACGAGCTAACGAATCTCCTTCTTTTTGCCATTGGATTTCCCAATCCAATTCATCATAACATTCATAATGATCCACTTTACGAAGATCCCATTGGATTCCGGAAGCTCGTAGCATGGGTCCTGATAAACTCCAATCTATTGCTTCTTCTCTACCAATAATGCCTACTCCCTCAACTCGTTTCAAAAAGATAGGATTGCGTGTAATAAGCCTTTCATATTCTGTCACTTTTGGGAAGAAGTAATAGCAAAAATCTAAGCATTTATCTATCCAACCGTAGGGTAAATCCACAGCTACTCCTCCAATGCGGAAATAATTATGCATCATTCGCATGCCCGTGGCAGCTTCAAATAAATCATATATCATTTCCCTCTCTCTTAAAATATAAAAGAAAGGAGTCTGCGCACCAATATCAGCCATGAAAGGTCCAAGCCATAACAAATGAGAAGCTACACGGCTCAACTCTAGCATAATAACTCTTATATAGCTAGCCCTTTTAGGTACTTGAATATTTTCCAATCTTTCTGGCGCATTAACCGTTATTGCCTCTGTGAACATAGTAGCTAAATAATCCCATCGTGTTACATAGGGTAGATATTGGACAATTGTTCGGTTCTCAGCAATTTTTTCCATTCCTCTATGTAAATAACCTAATATAGGTTCACAGTCAATAACATCTTCACCATCTAGAGTAACAATAAGTCGAAGAACACCATGCATTGATGGATGATGAGGACCCATACTTACCATCATGGGGTCTTTCTCCGTAGCAACCATAATCATAACTCTTCTCCGTTTATAAATCAATTAAGACAAAAGAACGACTCTCCGGAATTTAATAAACCATAATTGGATCTGAAAACTTCGTTCGAAATTAACGTGGCCCACGAATATCTAATTCACCAATTAAATTATTGTAACGAATTCTATCTATCTTGAACAGATAAATCAGAAGTTGCTTACGTTTACCCACAATTTTCCACAAACCTCTTTGGGACGAATAGTCTCTTTTGTGCAGGTCCAAATGCTCAGTAAGTTTTTTTACTCGACTGGTTAAATAACATACTTGAGATTCAACAGATCCTCTCTGTTCTTTAAGAACCAAAGAGGGATGAACGGACAAATTCTTTATCATAAAAAAATTTGACAAAGTCAAATACGATTTATTTTCTATTTTATTTTAATAGTAAGAAAAAAAATGAGATCCATTTCTTTTTGTTTATGGTCTATATATTATGACTAATTCCGAAGGTTTGTTTCTACGGGAGATTAATTATTTGTCTCTTCCCGTAGAAACAGGATTACTTAAAGACGAGGAAAGAGGAACCTAAAGAGGAAAAGATAAACAGCGTTAACTTCGCACATATGGAATTTTTTATTTCATAATAATTTATAAACTGTAAAAAGCGATCCCAGCGGGAATATTCCAGCTTTTGAGAATTGGTATAGACATCGTAATAATGTCTCATAAGAAGGTTATCCTCTCCCTACTCTACTCCTGATAAAGTGATAGATTTTTTTGGTTGTAGTCCAATAATATTGATTATATCATTTATGGGCCACATTTTTAATCCCGGTCTCGAAATAATTCCGTGGTGTGTTTCCCCACTTTGTAGGGCCTACCCAATAATAATAATAATAATAATTATATTTTATGATATCGTTCTCATAACACCACCTCTTTGGAAGAATAAGAGCAATAGTTTTGAGACCTCTTATTAATATTTAATATTAATCAAATTTAAAAAAATCCATTTTTTTATTTTTTATGTTTATGGAATGCTTTTTTAAAAATATTACATTTTTTCGAGATATGAGACGTAAACCTCGTTAATAAAGTATCTAACTTTATTATCCAGGAGCTGGGAACTCTAAAGCAATAATTTATAAATCCCCTAAGATTTTAGTTAGATATTCGACCAAAAGGAAAGGGCGCCGCCCTGAAGGAAGGGGCGCCGCCCTGATAGAGCTCATTTATGTATCCTTTGTATCCTTTACCTCATTAGGTACATTTCGCACCCTTATATTTAAGAAACTTTTGAGGTGAGTTAACAGATCTGGAAGAATCTCTCTTAAAAAACTTTGAGAGGTTTGATACAAACTATTTCGTACACGTTCCCAATGATCTATTTTTGGGTACATACGTACCCTCAACATAACAGATCGACTCCCATCATTTGTATTCCACCAATATCTATTCATGCAAATAAGATCCTCGAATCGATAACGAGGCCAAAGAAAACGTCTTATCTTTTCTCTTGTATCTATGCTAAGATGTTCGTCTTTTTCAATGAGTTCTTCGTCATTCTTTATGTCTTTACTATTTGACAATCCTGCACTTTCACCTAAAGTGCTTTCCAGATTCAAACGATTCAAAATTCGAAATTCTCTACGACGTCTTGGAATAAAAATATATTCGAAAATGAAGGAACTTGAAATTTTTTCATTTTCATCCTCCATAGTTTCTATTTTTCCGCGTCGGACAGATTCATCAAAAAGATTTACATCAATCCCTTTACTTTTTAATTTCAATAAAAAACTTGCAATTTTATATATAAGGAATCGGTCATTAAAGTACCCCGGTATAAGTGGCATAGACCGTCTTCTTGCATCCAACAAAATTTTCTTAAATGTATTCTCTTTATCCTTGAAATAATTTCCCATATACATCATAAGCTCTAATAATTCTAAGTCAAGTTCTCCGTTATCCATATATGGCTTAGCTACTTTATATGCAAAGTTATCGTTGCCTAATTTCTTTGGGTCTAAGAAACGTGTCGCATTTCTGGCACTTTTAACCCAAGGATATATAAACAGGTTTCCCAGCTTGTACTTATTTCTCCAATTAAGTACATTTTTCGCCCTTTCTCGATTCGCCAATTTATTCGCTCTTCTTTTCTCTAGTCTTTGTTTTTCTATTTTTTCTCTTTCTTCTTCTCTCTGTCTTTTTCTTTCTTCTTTTTCTTTCCTTCTCTTTTCTATTTTTTCTTCTCTTAGCTTTTTTCTTTCTCCTTTTTTTAGTTTTTTTCTTTTTACTTTTTTTCCTTCTTCTTTTTTTTGTTCTTCATTATCCAATCCTTCTTTATTATCCAATCCTTCTTTATTATCCAATCCTTCTTTATTATCCAATCCTTCTTCATTATCCAATCCAAAATCCAATTGAAAATGAACTTCATCCCATCCCTTTTTGTCACCTTGTGCTTTTTTTTCAGCATCTAGTTTAAAAGTATTTTCTTTTTTGTCTACTCGAAATTTTTCGGGATGTTTTCTTTCTTTTTTGTCTTTGTGATAAAGATTCCTAAAGTCTTGAACTAGAAAGTCTCTATATTTTAGATTCTTTCTATTTTTGTCTCTTTTAACTCGTTCAGCTCGTCGAGTAGCCCGTTTTTTAGCTTGTTCAGCTTTTTTTTTTACTCTTTTATCCTTTCTTTCCTTCATTTTGTCCCTCATTTTTTTCTTTCTCTTATCCTTATCTTCTTTCCTGAATGCCTTTTTCAGTTTTTTTACTTCTTTTCGAGTAGTTGCCGCCTTCAGTTTTTGCATTCTTTTTGCTTTTTTCTCTTCTCTCTCTTTCTTTTTCTGTTCTTTTTCTTGCTTAATTCTCTGTTCTTCCTCTCGTTTTTTTTGTTTTTCTTCTTCGCTCTTTCTTTCCAGTTCCATAAGAAAAGCATCAACATCAAAGTCCTCTGGTATTTTAAACTCTTCAAACTCATTCATATTAAGAAGACGCGTTCTAAATATGTCTGGAGGAAAAAGGTCACCAAGTTTTCTTGCTTTTTTTGCTTTTTTTCTAATTTCTGGGAAAAGCCAAAATTGAAATTTGTAATAGGGCTTCTTATGAGTTGTCAATTCATCGGAACTCTTTCTAGTTTTCTCCTTTATAGCTTTCTCCTTTATAGTTTTCTCCTTCCTAATTTTCTCCTTCCTAATTTTCTCCTTCCTAATTTTCTCCTTCCTAATTTTCTCCTTCCCAATTTTCTCCTTCCTAATTTTCTCCTTCCTAATTTTCTCCTTACTAGTTTTAGAAGAATCGGAATCGGAGTAATCGGAATCCTCTAAGTAATCGGAATCATCGGAATCATCGGAATCATCGGAATTCTCGGAATCATCGGAATTCTCGGAGTAATCGGAATCCTTGGAGTAATCGGAATCCTTTTCGGTTCTTTGAAAATTGGTAATAGCTTGATTGTCCGGTTTTGGTATATAGTGTATAGGGGATCCGTGAGTATCCTCTTTCATATAATCGAGATAACTATATGCTAAAAGATTATATCTGTTACTTTTGATCTTTTTCTGGAGTCGTCCTATAAAAGACGCAAATTTAATGTCTCCCAAAAAAGATGCAAATTGACTCCATCCCAATCGGTTACCAATTACATTTCTCCTTTTCTGGGGTCCTATTATGTACCCAGTACACCATTTTAACCATTGTTTCGAACCTTTTACCTTTTTTTTCTGGGGTGCTATTCTGTACCCGGCACACCATTTTAACCATTGTTTCCAATCTTTTACCCTTAAATCTTGAGGCCCTTTAGAATCCAATATTCCTTGCATATCTAGGAATTCTTTGATATCCTTTTTAATTAAAGGATACGATGTTCTGTATTGTAGTAAATCCCTCGCATAAGACCCCTTCATAGCCCGTATTTGTTGCCATATCTTTGCAACTACATATGCTTGGGAAATTTTTTTTTTTAAATCTTGTTTTTTTGGGTTTAAAATTATATTTCTAGTCTTAATGACTATTCTTATAATTCTATTTCCATTCGTAATAAATATTCTGATAATTGCTGCAATATTCATCCTAAATTGCATTAAAAGCATTATAAAATGGAAATTTGAAAGGATGAGATTAAGAACACTTATTTTAAGATCAATAAATGTTCTTTCCATTATTAAAATAAAAACCTTCATAAAATATGGCAATTTCCTCGTAATGAATCGAGCTATTGTTATTCGGAAACCAAAAAACCAAATTTTTATTTTAACCCGTGCCCTTTTAAATTTGTGGCGTATGCCGGGTTGATCCCTATCCATTTTATTTTCCAACTTTTTAACATCGGCTTTTAATTTGTTTAAAATATCTAAGTTTAACAAATATTGTTCATTCATCTTTTTGATCCGAGTTGGCAACTCATTTAGATCTTGATCTTCCAGATGTACATCTGGTTCAATTTCTTCGATTTCAATTAGATTTGGTTCCAATGGATCCTGTACTATCTCTAGAGTAAATTTCATATTAGGCGTAGGCCTAGTCCGAATCATTACAGGGACTCGGTCATTCATTTGAAGATTTTCTGTACTCCGAGTATCTGGTCGAAGTTCAGATTTTTTACAAAATAATTTTGTTATTTTTGAGCAAATCAGTGATATCGATTGGCCAATAATTTTCATCCATTGGATGATAGGTTTCATCCATTCGATAATAGGTTTTAGCCATTCGATAATGAAATTTGTACGTTGGACAATGTAATCCCGAATCCATTCGTCAATAGGTTTCCAAAAAGAAGGTATTTTCGTTGGCTTTCCGAAAGGTTTTTTAGCTTCTGTTCCATACAGGGTTAAGAAACTAGTATTGTCTTTACTAGGAGTAGATTCGGTGGTAGATTCATCATACCATGGTCTCAATCGAAAAGGGTTATGAATTTTAATTTGAATCCCCTCTCTTAGGTAGTCTCTAACCCAGTGTTTAGGTACGTCTACGTCTGTCAGCTCATAACCGTCGTAATTGCATTTTACATAAAATTCTTTATGTAAGTTATCCCAATCCTGCTCCCATTCGGGTAACTGCAATAATAAAATACGACCAATATTTTTAGCTATTATCAATGAAGGTAAATATACTCGTTTTCTCAAAAATGTATGAGTAAATAATATAGCAGCTCTTACATAGTGAAAGATTTCCCAATCGAATGCCTGCTTTTTAGTACGGCGAAAGAATTCTTTCGTACGGCGTCTTCCTCTGTGTTTTTTTTTGAGTAACTTTTCGAATACTTTAAAAATCCTCCGCTGTTTATCTTCCTTTGTCTCTCCAATTTGAATTTTGGCTTTAGGTACAGGTTTGGATTTGGATTTGTGATGCATTTTCATTTTAGTCATCTCCTTTATTCTCTCAAAAAGACTCGACCGTGGTTTTGCTGTCCAAATGCTAAACAATGAAAGTTTGCGTCTTTTAAAACGTAGAGCTCCTTTGACTAGGACCCGACGAAAATTTCCCTCATGCGGATAACTAAATACATGTAGATCCTTTGACATCGGATCCTCATCATCTTCATCTTCTTCATCCTCGTTTCCTTCTCCTTCTCCTTCTCCTTCTTCTTCTTCCTCTTCCTCTTCCTCTTCCTCTTCCTCTTCCTCTTTTTTGAATCGTTTTAAGAAGTTGTCTATAATTCCTTTTTTATTTTGTTTTTCCTTTTCTAGTCGTTCTTCTTCAATTTTTTCAAAGGGTTTTATAACTAGATAACTTCGAGCTTTTCTTGGACGAACCTCCAGGGAATCTTTGACAGCGATATTATCGTACAAGCCTGTTAATAGTATGCTAGGGCATGTAGGCACAATAATTTTACTAAAATCTTTAATTCGCGGTTCATTATCATTTAAAAACTCCCTGAATTTCAGGAATTTATTATAAAGGACAAAAAATTCTTTATAAGGAATTTCTTCATCAGGAATATTTATATATCCATCAATAGTATCTTTATAAGGATAAGGAAGATCTTCATAAGAAATCTCTTCAGGAATATCTATAGATATTATAGAATCTGGAAGTTTTTTCGATCTCATTAGAAAAAATCGCTCACAAAGCAAAGCCTGTTTTGTAGAAAGGATACTAAGAAGCAATTCCCATTTCGTACCCGTCGTTTGAAGGAAAATATTCAACAAATAGTTACTATATATTTTTTTATCACAAGAAGCTATTTCCGCTTCTAAATCTGCTGGGGCCAATAAAACATATTCCAACGAATCTTTTGGATAAATATTGTCAAACATTTTCGACAACTTTTTCAATGTCACTTCATCCAGAAATGTTCGTGTTTCCTGTTCTTCTAACAAGAATACACGGATTTTATCGAGCCACCATTTGAAAATCATTTTTAATTTATCATTTTCATTTTTTGGTCGAACGATTTTTTCCGATCGTTCGAATGAACAAAGTCCAAATTCCTTGGTAAAATGGACTTTCGCTTTTTGATGCTTTTTAAATAAAAATAAATGAAATCCCTTATCGTCCAAGTTCAAAGGAGGTAACATCCACGGTGATTTAAATTGATTCATCACCCCACGGAATGGCCCGCTCAGTAAAGGATCATTTATTTCTGGAAGGCACTCTCCACTGTTGGTTATCGAAAATCTCACTCTTTTATCCATTACATTTTCAACAGGAAATCCATTGCTTAGAGCTTTAACTCGGTCTTCAAGCTCTTTGCCTAAGGAATTCTTTCTTTCTTTTTTGGTAACTATCCATCTATCAAGATGATCCTGATTTGTGATAGAATTTTCACTTCCTAAATTGACTATTTTATCAAAGAAAGTCATACTGGGTAGAGCTGTAAAAGAAATTCTTTGGCGCCCATCACTGAGACAAACATCGAAAAAATACTCAGCGAGTTGGGTCTTGACAGGACCGCGAAGAAAGAAATCACCAATACCGACATAACGTAATGGCTGATTGAATCGGCGATAATCAAAAAATATTGTGGGCCACGGTTTACACATGATATCTGATAGTATTACATCTTTCTCTTTGTCCTTTTTTTTCAAGGATTCTTTTTTCTTCTTCAAAGCTTCTTTTTTCTTCTTCAAAGCTTCTTTTTTCTTTTTACCGCTTTTTTTTTTAACATCATCTACCTTTGTATTTTCGTCCTCCTCTTCCTCTTGAGGACCTCGACTCAAGAATTTATCGCCAAACCACTTAGTAATTAGTGGGGTAGGGGTTCTACCATAACACATGAGTACAAAGTAACCCAAGAAAAGCATTTGGAAAGTTACACCAATATGCCGTTTTCTTGCTCCCAATCTAAAGGGTGAATCATGTTCCACACGTGAACAGAATACTTCTGTCACTTTTATGAATAGAAGCTGTCCGCTTAACCATCCGGCGGCGGTACTTAGCAGAAACAAAAGGCTTCTACTATAGTGAAATAACATTAGGTTTATCAGTCTGCTATAAATAGACTTGCTGAAAAAAAGGGCAGGATTTAGCAATTGTAGAATTAGTGCAACAATGAATTCCATTTCTATATTGTTGATCCAAGGAATAAACTTGTTGATTGAGGAGTCCCATAGATCACAAAATATTACCTTAATAAAAATTAAAAACATAATTGGTGTAACCATTATAGCCATTGTATGAGGCTTCCATAATGCTGCATAAATAGGAGAAAGGTAAATGGATGAGAAGACTAGAACTTGACCTACAAAAGAACCGCTGAGAATTATTCCTCCCGTAGGAATCATTCTATCTTCCCTGTAAATTCTAAGATCTTTTAGTAGTAAAGATCTTACATAATAGATTTGTGCCGGACTAATCGGCAATGTAGTTAAGAAGCCATAATAGAAACCAAATATGACCATCGGACTAAACGTTAGGACCCATGATGATACCAGACTATAAATAAAATTGATATTTTGAATAATCATAATATATAACTCCTTATGGTTTGATTTAAGTATATTTTTGAGAAGAGGGATAGAATAACAGGGAATAATGAATTCTGGGATAGAATAACAGGGAATAATGAATTTCCATGACCACACGAAAAATCGAAATGGAGAAAAATCAAAATCATATATAACTCCTTATGGTTTGATTTAAGTATATTTTTGAGAAATGGGATAGAATAACATTTTTGAGAAAGGGAATAGAATAACAGGGTTTATAATAATGTGACGACTATATTAATTATATATAGTGAATATATTGATTGTCAATATTATTCACTAACTATATTAATAACATATATTTATATATAACTCCTTATGGTTTGATTTAAGTATATTTTTGAGAAATGGGATAGAATAACATTTTTGAGAAAGGGAATAGAATAACAGGGTTTATAATAATGTGACGACTATATTAATTATATATAGTGAATATATTGATTGTCAATATTATTCACTAACTATATTAATAACATATATTTATATATTGATTGGCTTACTATATTGTATATTGATTGGCAATAATATTAACTAACTATATTAGTTACATATATTTAATATATTGATTGGCTTACTATATTGATTGCCATATCAATATGATATATTAATATATTGATTACCATATAAAAATAAAACCTCCTTATGGTTTAAGTTTATCTGTTTATCTTATTATATGCCTATTTCCTTACACTTTATTAATCAAACAATATACATTAAAATTATATATCTCAATCCCAAAAGTGTCAATGATCTCTATTCTATGTCCATCTGTGGTGTGACATTATGATTATTATCATAAATCATAATTATTATATCCCATAGAAGTATGGGAGATTGCGAAATTATTATAGAAATATCTTCTATCTCCCATAGAAAAGAATAAATATTAGTTATCTTAGTTATCGTTCACATCCACGAATTTAATTGAAAATGACAGAATTGATCCCAATTTTGACCTTTACTCTCTTATATATCGACCCCACAACTTATTTTTAGAAATAATCGAAATCAAATTGGATAGATTAAATTAAATAATTAATTTATAATAATATAATAATGAGAATTACTGGGACATTTTAAACTTGTTTTTTTTTATGACTAAGGTGGTCCGACCCAAGTCTTCTAAATTTTTCTGACGTCGTAGGGGTCGAGTAACCAATTCAAGTACATCTCTTGCATTGGCAAACCCATGAATCTGGGCAAAGGTAAATTCAACTGACCATTTAGTACTAATTCCTCTTGCCTCTAACGGGTTAGCATGAGCCATTCCAGTAATAGCTAAGTCGGGTTGTAATTCGCGTATACGTTGTATTTGATTCGAATTATCCGGTTTTTCCACAATTCGTGGTATTGGTACACACATCTTTATACATGTATCTTGTAAAAGTAATAATTCAGCAGCTTGATATCGTTTATCCATATATGGAATACCAATTTCATGAACGATCATTCCACATCTGATTAAGAATCTTGCTAGAGAGACTTCTAGCAGATTATCTCCCATGAAAAAGACAGATTTCCCACGTACCAAGTCAAGATAATCCTTTAAACTTTCCCATATCCGTTCCTCCCTTTCCTCCAGACCTTGGGTTTCAACACCAAATACAGGACAAATCTTTTCAATCCAAGCACGCGTTCCGTCCGGACCGATAGGAAAAGGAGCTCCAATTAATTCGCATTTTTTGCGTCTTATCAAAGTTGTCGCTGTCCGACTTAAAAAGGGGTTAACACCACAAACATAAACTCCATCACCCAATGATGGAAGATCAGTATATCTTTGAGCAGGTAACCAACCTGATACCTTGATGGATTGGCGTTTTAATTCTAGATTGAGTTGAGAAGCCACATTGGACGGCAAAGATCCAAAAAGAACTAAGGACGGACTATTTGCATATTCGCCCAATTCATGTTTTTTTATAGATATAGTTAATTTTCGTTCACGAACGAATAATTCTGGTTCTGGACAACGATGTGCCATCGCAGCTAACACAGTATCTTCTCCTTGAGTAAAAGCATAATCCAGTCCATTCGCTCTTGCCACTAGAATTGGGATTCCAATTTCCCACTCTAATTTGGGTGCCATACCTTCCAAATCCATTTTGATTATTTCTGTAGTACAAGTACCTATCCATATGATGACGCTGGGGTCTCTGTCCTTTTTTATTTGAATACAAAGCCTTTTTAATCCCTCATAATCATTCAATTGAGCCGAGATATCTCCTTCTTCCAATTCTGCCATTGCATAGCGGGGTTCTGCAAAAATCATAACCCCAAGTGCATTTTGCAGAAAATAACCACATGTCTTTGTACCCACAACTAAAAAGAAACTGTCCTCAATCTTTTGATATAGCCAAGACACACAGCTAATTGGACAAAAAGTATGATAATTACCTGTCTCACATTCGACAGTAAGAGTTTCATAAACTTTCACTGACATAAATATTAATAACTATGTTGATTAAATTGTCGTAAATCCAAGTAAATTTTCCTTATTATTTTTATGTCTCCCCTCATCAATAGGATTCAGATAAAGGTCAGAGAGTAAACTGAATAATTCCCGATCTGGAATCTCCTTTGGTACAATACCTTCTGGTTGGGACAATATTTGATCCGCTATGTTTAAATAATATTCACACACATAGTTAAGAGATGGTTCGGATCCAACCATTTCAAATAAGGTTTTTCCCTTGACTCTTGAAACTCGAATATCTTCAATAAGAGGTAACACTTCTATTACAGGCATTGGGCAGGCTTCTACATATTTATTGATAAGATCTCTTTTAGAGGTACGATTTCCAACCAAGCCTGCTAATCGGAGTGGATGTGTACGAGCTTTTTCCCTGATAGAGGCAGTAATACGATTAGCTGCAAATAATGCGTCAAATCCATTATCTGCAATAATTACACAGTAATCTGCATAGTTCAATGGAGCAGCAAAACCTCCACAAACCACGTCACCTAATACATCAAATATTATTACATTATATTCGTAAAATGCATTTAATTCTTTTAACAATTTGACAGTCTCTCCTACTACATATCCCCCACATCCAGCTCCTGCTGGTGGCCCTCCAGCTTCCACACAATCTACCCCTCCATAACCCTTATGGATTACATCTTCGGACCAAATTTCCTCATAATGATAATCCTTGGATTTCAAAGTATCTATAATTGTAGGTATCAAAAATCCTGTCAGAGTAAAAGTACTATCATGTTTGGGATCACATCCAATTTGTAAGACTCTTTCACCACGTCTGGCTAGGGCAATTGAAATATTACAACTAGTCGTTGATTTACCAATTCCGCCTTTTCCATAAACTGCTATTTTCATATTTTGATCTCCTTTTATTTATTTTTGATCGCCCGAACTTTTTCATTATTTTTATTCGTTCGATCTAATTTTAAGTTTAACTTTGCCTTATTTATTACACATATTCCATCGTTTCACCTTGTTTTTGAGCTCCCTCCTATCTAGAATAAAATCATATTATGATTTCTCATAATATGACATGCGACAAAGATTTTCATCTCGTCAGCGGGCGAACGACGGGGATTGAACCCGCGCGTGGTGGATTCACAATCCACTGCCTTTGGACCACTTGGCTACGTCCGCCCCAAACCAATAGACAGTCTCTGTCTACAGTCATTACTTCCAAGAATGAAAGTTTCTAAGTCCCCAAAAAAAACTAAAAACTAACTAATAATATTAGTTGATCAGTTAAGCTGACAAGTTCTGACCGGACATCAAAGTTTTGCAAGATCGATAACCTTCTTGCAACTCTCGAACAAGTGAGTCGTATTGCTTTATTTATTGAAAGCAATAGGCATGAATCGAATAATAAGAGAATCAGATTGGGTACCTAATATAAGATAATATATATAGATATATTATATATAAATAGTATAAACTTTATTTGCTTTATCTAGCATCCATGGCTGAATGGTCAAAGCACCCAACTCATAATTGGGAAGTCGCGGGTTCAATTCCTGCTGGATGCATAATAAGCATTTATTATGCTCTGTTTGCAATAAATGTTTAGACGTAAAAAACAGTACCAAGCCTTTCAAAAAGGTTTGGTACTGTTTTTATTTTCCAGGATTTAAATACGCTAACAATCCATCGGATTGATTAA